GACCAAAAACAAGCAAGAGGCGGAATACCACCAAGAGAAAGTGTACCTAATAAAAAAGTAGTTTTTGTAATTGGAACATATTTTGTTAAACCTCCCATAAGAACCATATTCTGACTTTTCTCTGGTGAATATCCAACAATAGGTTCCATTGAATGAATAATGGATCCGGATCCTAAAAACAATAAAGCTTTAGAATAGGCATGGGTGATCAAATGAAATAAAGCAACTCGATAAGAACCTATACCTAGAGCTAACATAATATAACCCAATTGAGACATTGTAGAATAGGCTAAACTTCTTTTAATGTCTCTTTGGGCAAGAGCTAAAGTAGCTCCTAAAAGCACTGTTATTATACCTACTAAACAAATGAGATTCATTATGTAAGGTATAACTATGAAAAGAGGAAGAAGCCGAGCTACAAGAAAAATTCCTGCTGCTACCATAGTAGCAGCGTGTATAAGAGCCGAAATAGGAGTGGGTCCTTCCATGGCATCAGGTAACCATACGTGAAGGGGGAATTGTGCGGATTTAGCAACTGCACCGACAAATAATAAAAGGGCACATAAAGTAACAAATAAAGAATTCACCCCATTATTATGGATCAAGGTATTCACTATTTGGAACAAATCCCGAAATTCGAAACTACCAGTTATCCAATAAAATCCTAAGGTTCCTAATAATAAACCAAAATCTCCTATACGATTAGTTACAAAAGCTTTTTGACAAGCACTTGCTGCAACGGGTCGTGTGAACCAAAAACCTATCAATAAATACGAACACATTCCCACTAGTTCCCAAAAAATATAAATTTGTATCAAATTGGAACTAGTAACTAATCCCAACATTGAAATATTGGAAAAACTCATATAAGCAAAAAATCTCAAATATCCTTGGTCGTGAGAAATATAATTGTCACTATAAATAAAAACCAGGATCCCAGCAGTAGTAATTAGTATTGACATAATAAAAGTAAGTGGATCAATCAAGTGTCCGAACTCTAATAAAAAATCATTATTGATGGTCCAAGACCATAGATATTGATAGGTCAAACTTCCATTTATTTGCTGAATAGATAGATTGGATGAAAACCACATAAATATACTTAGTAGTAAAACACTTAGGAAAGCCCACATACGACGAAGATCTTTTGTTGCTGTCGGAATAAGTAGAAGTCCAAATCCTATTGACATAGCAACTGGGAGCGGAAAAAAGGATATTATCCATGCATATTTATATGTATATTCCATAAGGAAACAAATTATTCTTTTTTCTTATAATTATTTTCGATTCACCAATTATTATTTCTTTATCTCTTTCTATTTTTATTTTCTTATTTATTCTCTTTTATTCTTTTTTTCTATTTGTTTGAAATTTATGGAATGAATTAAGTATAGATAATAACTAAGAAAAAGAAATTTCTTTTGAACAATATATGTCTTTCACATACAACGATAAAAAGGAGTCACTTACCTTTTGAATGGCAGTTCCAAAAAAACGTACTTCTATGTCAAAAAAGCATATTCGTAGAAATCTTTGGAAAAAAAAAGGATCTTTAGAGGCAGTAAAAGCTTTTTCTTTAGCTAAATCTATTTCCACCGGAAAGTCAAAAAGTTTTTTTGTGCGACAAAAAAAAGTCTTGGAAAAATCTTAATTGACATGTTTCAAAGAACTTCCAAATTTCCATTTTTGAATTGGAAGACAAATAATTAAATTTTACTAATGTATTGTATTTCACTTCCCCTTATTAGTTAGAACTAGGTAATATGAAAAATAAGAATCTTTCTGTCTACTTGATTCAAAGTACACAGTATTTTTTTTATAGTCTTTCTATATTTCTATTATATTCTATTTATTGAAATTGATATTGATTGATATTCAATTTGTGATATGGTTTTTCTTTGCTATGAATTGTGCTTTTCTATTTTGAAAAGCACAATTACGATAGACAAGGAAGAATTTGAATATTTCATTCTACTTTCTACTAAGGTGTTGGGTCTCAAAATCATTAGAAAAATTTATGAATTTTATACCCCGACTGAGAACGAAACTTTTGAGTTCTGATTGTTCGGGATAAACAAGAATTGGGTTTCTAGTACGGAAAAATTGATTCTTAAAACTGAATCTACGAATATGAAGATGCTAATTAAATATTATTGATATTGAACATTTCCATATGAATGGAAATGCATCTTTCTTCATTGTTTCCTAAACCCTATTGAATATCGACAATTCAACATTCATTTCCTTATTATTATTTAAGGTAAGCCGCCATGGTGAAATTGGTAGACACGCTGCTCTTAGGAAGCAGTGCTAGAGCATCTCGGTTCGAGTCCGAGTGGCGGCATAAGGCATAAATAAGAATTATTATTAATTCTGAATATTCTAATATTAATATTATAGATTAATATTATAGAATAATATAGACACAATAGATCTAATAGAATATAAAATATAGAAAATATTCTATTTGAGATTCTATTTAATCCCCTCCCCGATTTCAATTATTTTAAAGGGAATCTTCTTTATGATATTTGCGACTTTAGAACATATATTAACTCATATTTCTTTTTCGATCATCTCAATTGTGATTCTAATTCATTTGATGAACTTATTAGTCTACGAAATCGAAGGATTACGTAATTCGTCAGAAAAAGGGATGATAGCTACTTTTTTCTCTATAACAGGGTTTTTAGTTATTCGTTGGATTTCTTCGGGACATTTTCCTTTAAGTAATTTATACGAATCGTTAATCTTCCTTTCATGGAGTTTATCCATTATTCATATGATTCCGTATCTTGGGAATCATAAAAATGATTTAAGCGCAATAACTGCACCAAGTGTTATTTTTACCCAAGGTTTTGCCACGTCAGGTCTTTCAACTGAAATGCATAAACCCGTAATATTAGTGCCTGCTCTACAATCTCAGTGGTTAATAATGCATGTAAGTATGATGCTCTTGAGCTATGCAGCTCTTTTATGCGGATCGTTATTATCAGTTGCTCTTATAGTGATTACATTTCAAAAAAGAATCGATTCTTTTTTGAAAAACAATAATTTTTTAAGTTTAAGGAAGTCGTTTTTCTTTGGTGATATGGAATATTTGAACGAAAAAGGAAGTGTATTAAAAAAGACTTATTTTCTCTCATTTCAAAATTTTTACAAATATCAATTAATTCAGCGTTTGGATTATTGGAGTTATCGTGTCATTAGTTTAGGATTTACCTTTTTAACCATAGGCATTCTTTCTGGAGCAGTATGGGCTAATGAAGCATGGGGTTCGTATTGGAATTGGGACCCTAAGGAAACTTGGGCATTTATTACTTGGACCATATTTGCAATTTATTTACATACTAGAAAAAATTCAAAATTGCAAGATCAAGGTACAAATTCGGCATTTGTAGCTTCTATAGGATTTCTCCTAATTTGGATATGCTATTTTGGGATCAATATATTAGGAATCGGGTTCCATAGTTATGGTTCATTCCAATTACTATCTAATTGAATAAAATAAACTACATAAAGAATACATAAAAAAATCGTCTGATACACAATGAAATTTTGTGCAAGTTTTTGAGAACCTTTTAAATAGAGGAATTATTCAAATGGTTCTCAAAAACTAAAAACTTTAGATGTATCTCATTAAAATTTTAATTCACCCTTCTTTTTTTTTTTCATTGTAACAACGAAGAATCGTTAAAATATGAAAGTCAAAGAATTCTAAGACTTTCTTTTCAATTAATGAAATTCATTTCATTTAATATGAAATATAAAAAACAATTAGTATCTATAAAAATAATTAGATAATAGAACTTGTACCTTGTCAACCGATAACGGGAGAACGAAATCAGGATAAATACCAATTCCTATTACAGGTAGAAAGATACAGATCGAAACAAATAGTTCTCGTGGTCCAGAATCAAAAAAATTCGAATTTGGAATATTGAATAGCTTGTATCCATAGAAAATCTGACGTAACATAGATAATAAAAAAATAGGAGTTAATATCATTCCAATTGCCATTACAAAAGTAATCAAAATTTTTGGCATTGGGATAGATATCCCCCCCATCTCTTCGAGATAAACAAAACATATTCTATCACAACTTGTTCCTGCTAAGAAAAAAAGTGCAGCACCAATCAATCCATGAGAAAGTATTTGTAAAATGGCTCCATTAAGTCCCATGCCAGTTATAGAACCAATTCCTATAATTATGAAACCCATGTGAGATACGGAAGAATAAGCAACACGTTTTTTTAAATTGCGTTGACCAAGAGAGGTTGAAGCTGCATAAATGATTTGTATTGTTCCTACTATCACCAACCAGGGAGATAATCTAGAATGAGCGTGAGCTAATAATTCCATATTGATCCGAATCAATCCATATGCTCCCATCTTTAATAAGATTCCAGCTAAAAGCATACATGTACTGTAATGTGCTTCTCCGTGGGTATCTGGTAACCATGTATGTAGGGGTATCATCGGCGATTTGACAGCATAAGCAATAAGAAAACCAAAATATAGTATTATTTATAATGCTGCAGGATACGATTTATTAGCTCATTTTTCTAAATCTAATGTTGGTTCATTGGAACCATATAAACCTATACCTAGAACTCCTATTAAGAGAAAAATGGAACCTCCGGCAGTGCAAAAAATCAACTTTGTAGCCGAGTACAGGCGTTTTTTTCCTCCCCACATGGATAAAAGTAAATAAACAGGAATTAATTCTAATTCCCACATGATGAAAAAAAGTAAAAGGTCTCGAGAAGAAAATGATCCTATTTGGCCACTATACATTGCTAACATCAATAAATAGAAAAATCGCGGATTTAGAGTAACTGGCCAAGCTGCTAAAGTAGCTAAAGTAGTGATAAATCCTGTCAGTAAAATGGGTCCTATGGAAAGTCCATCGATTCCCAGTCTCCAGTGAAAATCAAAAAGATTGATCCATTTCAAATCCTCCTTCAATTGGGTTAATGGATCGTCCAATTTGAAATGATAACAAAATACATAGCTCATTAGAAGGAGCTCTAGTATACATATACATATAGTGTACCACCTATACACCTGATTTCCCCTATGAGGGAAAAAGACAATTGAAGAACCCGCGAATATGGGCAAAACAAGAAGTATTGTTAACCAAGGAAAATAACTCGTGATAAAGACAAGATAAAATTAGACCAGAAAAGCCCGTGCTCGGGAGAAGAATAATATATTTTCTTTTCTCGAGCACGGGCTTTTGTCAGTAAAGAGGAATCAACTGATTCAAGTGGAGTTTTTTGTCAAATATCAATAGGAAAGACCCATGCTGCGAGTTGTTTCATGCCATAAATAAACACGGACACTCAAAAAATCCGTTGGACAAGCGGATTCACATCTTTTACAACCTACACAATCCTCGGTTCTTGGGGCAGAAGCAATTTGCTTAGCTTTACATCCGTCCCAAGGTATCATTTCCAATACATCCGTGGGACAAGCTCGAACACATTGGGTACATCCTATACATGTATCATAAATCTTTACTGAATGTGACATTGGGTCTATAAATTCCAATTTTGAACACAAAAGATTTTCAATCTGGTAAAATAAGAAAATGAAATAAATCATATATTTTTATTGTAGACACCAGACGAATCAATGATTTATAAAAATCTTAAGAATTAATCTATTTTTTAATCTGTTTATGATAAAGGGCCAAGATACTTTGATTTCCATTTCAATAACCATTAAATATGAGAATATGAGTTTACAAATTCAATTCATGTTAATTTTACTTAATTTTACTATATATCTATATAGATATAGAAATCTAATATTTTATAAATAGAATAGAATATAGAAATCTAATTCAGGATATGATAATATATTATATATCAAATCAATACATTTGTTATTAGGTTAGTGATAGAATAGGTTAGTAACTCTAAATCATAAATCTATATGAAAAAATATAAGAAAATAAATAAGAAAATAATATGAATAGAATTCAATAGAATATTTTTAGAATATTTTAAAAGTCTTATGTTTTTCTTTATATGGGAAAATAGAAGAATTATGACTAATTATTCAGCAAATTCGATTGATTGATACGAGTTGATTTTCTGTTACGATGGATCGACGAAACAATAGCTAGCCCAATAGCTGCTTCAGCAGCTGCAATGGCTATAACAAAGATTGCAAAAATTTCTCCTTTTAATTGTCGACTATCAAATATATCGGAAAATGTGACGAGATTTATATTCACCGAATTCAGTATAAGCTCAAGACACATAAGTGCTCTAACCATGCTTCGGCTTGTGATCAGTCCATAGATACCGATAGAAAATAAATAAACACTTAGACAAAGTACATGTTCTAACATCATTGATAAATTCCTCATCTATCTCAATTCATTTCAATATGAGAACAAAAATTAAACCGATTCAGTTGACTAGAATAGAAGAATTACAGAACAAAAGAAGATATTCACAGTAGATTGAGATTCAATCCATTTTCATTCTTGAAATTTCAAGAATGAAGTTCTTATTAGACTAGATTATTGATATTAGATTATTGACGAGCCATAGTAATTGCACCTATCAAAGAAACTAAAAGAATTATAGAAATGAGTTCAAAAGGAAGATAAAAATCTGTGGATAAATGAATCCCAATTTGTTGAACGTTACTTATTAAGTCCTTTTCTATAATCTGATTTGATCTTGTAGTCCGAAAAATTCCGTACCATGACGTATTTGGGATAGTAGTCATTAATGAAAAAAAATACTTGTACAAACCAATGAAGTGATTCTATCTCCAATGGTCCACAAATAGGAATCATTGGAATATTCTGAATCGTTCATGAACATCACAGCAAATATGATTAATACATTTATGGCTCCCACATAAATAAGGAACTGCGCGGCAGCTACAAAATAGGAATTCAATGAAATATAGAATAAGGATATACAAACGAGAACCAATCCCAATGAAAAGGCAGAATCAATGGGATTGGTAAGTAATACTACTCCCAGACCTCCTAATATAATAACTGATCCCAGAAATACTACAAGAATATCATGTATTGGTCCAGGTAAATCCATTCTGAAATAAAAGATAAATAAATAAGTCAAAATATTTCATGACCTTACTAAGGATTCAGTAAAGGAACTATTTTTTTATATGAGACCTTTCTAATTGAATGAAAAAGAATGAAAAAAAATGGATATCATTAGATAGATAAAATAAAATTCTTTGGCTAATCCTACTTTATTCTAATTTATTCTAAACCAAAGCTTAGTAATTGGTAATCGTTCTTGAACCAAGGAAGGGGTTTTTATTTTTTCATTTGATTTGTTGAATCCATAACTGTTTGAATTGTATAATCTCCAATTATTGAAACTGGTAACCGACCTAAAGAAATTTGATTATAATTCAATTCGTGACGATCATAAGTGGAAAGTTCATATTCTTCAGTCATTGATAAACAGTTTGTTGGACAATACTCGACACAGTTACCGCAAAATATACAGACACCAAAATCAATACTATAATGAAGCAGTTGTTTTTTCTTAATATCTTTTTCCAATTTCCAATCAACAATAGGAAGGTCTATTGGACATACGCGGACACATACTTCACAAGCAATACATTTATCAAATTCAAAGTGGATTCGACCACGAAAACGCTCTGATGTGATTGATTTTTCATAAGGATATTGAATAGTTACAGGTAAACGATTTGTATGGGATAAGGTAATTATGAAACTTTGTCCAATGTACCTTGCGGCTCGTATTGTTTGTTTGCCATAATTCATGAACCCAGTAATCATAGGTAACATATTTTAGATATCCATCAATAAGATTGATGTTTATGTTTCTTGGGTGAGATAAGTTAGAAATATAGAATATTCATTATTGTTTTCTCTTAATTTCTTATTTTTATTTCTACTTTATAGTGAAACAAGTTGAAAAGAAGTTGTCAATAATAGATTACCTAGAGAAATAGGTAAAAGAAATTTCCATCCAAGATTTAATAATTGATCCATTCTCATCCTAGGTAAAGTCCATCTTGTTGTGATAGGAATGAACAGAAACAAATAAGCTTTAGCTAATGTAATAAAGATACTAATTGCTATTACAAAGACTCTAAACATTTTATTTATTCCAAAAAGTTCAGTAAGAGATATGTACGGAATAGAAAAATTCCACCCACCTAAATAAAGAACTGTTACAAATAATGAAGAAACTAATAGATTTAGGTAAGAAGCAAGATAAAAGAATCCGTATTTTATACCTGAATATTCGGTTTGATAACCTGCTACTAATTCCTCCTCTGCTTCTGGTAAATCAAAAGGTAATCTTTCACATTCTGCTAGAGAAGATATTAGAAAAACTAGAAATCCTATGGGCTGACGCCACAGATTCCATCCCCCAAAACCATATTTGGACTGTGCCTCAATTATATCAACTGTACTTGAACTGTTAGATAATTCTAGTCGATGATAACATCACTGCTCCCATCGTATTCCAAAACCGTACATGAAACCTAAGCTTCATAAGGCTCCTTTATGGCCACAAAGAAATGTAAGGTAAGGACTAGTTTAGTATTCTTGCTCTCCTTGGACCCTAGGTAAATACAATGTAAAGATAAACTGGATGTTGGAGAGTCCTCAATTCGACCAATAAAATTCTGTCTGCTAGAATAAGAAAAAGCACTTCCGAATGGATCTCATCCCTTATAATAAGAATATTCTAATGAATAGAATCAAAAATTCTTTTTGTTCAGCAATAACTTAAGCCTTCAATAAAATACTGGTTATATTCATAAATAGAAAGATTTAGACATTAGTTAATGAATCATGATAAGAATTTCCATATGCATATGTATCAAGAAAGAAAGATTTTCTTATTATTCCCGTTTTATTCTTTTTTATTTTTTTATTATATTATCATATTGCATTCTATTTGTCTTGTTCCTTTTCTTCTTTCTCAAAACTAAAAAAAAAGGAAAGAAAAGAAAGGATTCATTCGTTCTTGATAGTCATTTATTTCATCAGCAAATAGTAGCATACTCTAGATCGGAATCGTAACTTGATCATTTCTACCAACTCCAAGCCCTTATTATGATTCGTTTTATGCAAAAATCCCTTTTTTTGATACCTTACATTATTTCCATTACTCATCCTTTGCGTACTTTGGTGTTCCTAACTGCCCACTTCTTTTTGATTGATCCCCAGTCTAGTAAGAAATACAGTTGATCTTTTGCATCCGCTTCAAGATATGACGACTAAGAAAAGAATTTGGGGTAAACAACTTATGTTTACTTCCATTTTCTTCTTGTACCTAGGGAATGAGATTTTTCTTGTTTTACTGCAAATTGAGGAGCAGTTTTGTTTCACTCATCGAACTGAAATGTTTCATAAAAAAGATGAAGATCTTTCTTCAAGACATTCAATTTCTTTATCTTCACTTACTTTAGAAAGTCTAAAGTTTCTAAATGAAAGAAAGAAATGAAAAAAAAATCTTTTTTTTTCTTTCCTATTCATATTTACATATTTCATTAGATTTCTATTTTCTTGTATTGAAATTCATTGATTTTCTCTTTTCTAGAAAAGAAAAGTTCATGTTCCAACGAATCAGATATTGCTAACACACATAGAGTGAATGGTATTTCATAACTAATCGATTGAGCTGCAGCTCGTAGACCGCCTGAAAAAGAATATTTATTATTTGATCCACATAAGAAGACCAATGGGGACAATACTTGAAAAGGCAATCCATAAAAAAACACCTATACTGAGATCAGCTAAAACAAGGTGATATCCAAAAGGAATTACTAAAGAACTGAGTAGAATTGATAGAAACCCTATAGAAGGTCCGACCCTAAAGAAACGAATATTACCTCTAGATGGGAGAAGATTCTCCTTCAAAAGTAGTTTGGTCCCATCAAAAAATGGGCCAGCATATTCAGGTCCAATACGTTGTTGTATTGCTGCAGATATTTTTCTTTCTAACCACACAATGACTAAGACCCCCATTGTGATTCCTAAGACAAGGGTGAAAATGGGGACAAAAATCCATATGAGTCCATAGACTTCTTTTAAGGATTCTAATCTAGAAAAAGAATTCATAGTTTGTACTTCTGTCGTATCAATTCTCATTTCAACGATCAACTTCTCCCATAATGATATCTATACTACCTAGTATCGTCATGATATCAACCAATTTCATTCTTTGAACTAGCTGGGGAAGAATTTGCAAATTGATGAAACCGGGTGGACGAATTTTCCATCTCCAGGGGAAAACACTACTATCTCCTATGAAAGAAATTCCTAATTTGGGGCCTCTACCCTTACATAAAGTTCTTGTTTGAACAAGGTGAAAGTTTTTTAGTAAGAAATCTAGATTCCAAATTCTTCCATTCGGAATTCTTTGTCCTATGAAAACGCCGGTTTTCTAAATTCTCATAAGGTCCTCCAGGAATTCCTTCTAGAGCCTGTTGAATGATTTTTATGGATTCTTGCATTTCACCGATTCTGACTAAGCTAATGTATCGCCTTCTTTTTGCCATTTGACTTCCCAATCAAATTTCTTGTCACACTCATAGCGATCAACTTTACGAAGATCCCATTGGATTCCAGAAGCTTGTTCCCTAGAAACCCCAATTTCTTGTCTCCTCCCCACCAAGAATGCCCACTCCTTCAACTCGTTCAAAAAAAATGGGATTTCGCGTAATGAGTTTTTGATACTCAACAACTTCTGTGAAAAAAGAATCACAGAAAGAAATTTCTCTATCCAGCCATAAGGTCAATCCGCAGCTACTCCTCCGATGCGGAAAGAATTATGCATCATCCGCATACCTGTGGCGGCTTCGAATAGATCATATATGAATTCCCTTTCTCTGAAAATCTAGAAAAAGGGAGTCCCAATATCGGCCATAAAAGGGCCAAGCCATAACAACTATACGGCTCAGCTCCAGCATAAGAACTCTGATAGAACTTGCCCTTTTAGGCACTTGAACACTTTCCAATCGTTCTGGTGCATTTACTGTTATTGCTTCTGTGAACATAGTAGCTAAATAATCCCAACGTGTTACATAAGGCAAATATTGTCTAATTGTTCGGTTCTCCGCTCTTTTTTCCATCCCTCTGTGTAAATAGCCCAATATAGGTTCACAGTCAATAACATCTTCACCATCCAGAGTAACGATCAGCCGAAGAACACCATGCATTGATGGGTGGTGAGGCCCCATATTGACTATTCTCCAATTTTTTTTTGTAGCCGGTACAGTCATCTTTTTTTCCTTAATTTATTATTTCATGAATTTCTTAAAATAAAAAAGAAAAAAAAAAAAATACTAATAACTGAACTAAGAAAAAAAGAATTAAAAAATCAAAAGGAACAAGGATAATAATAAGAAACTCAAAGAAGAAATTCAAATTTAATTAACGAGTTTTTGGTTCCCGAATATCTAACTGATCTATTAATTTCTTATAACGCATTTTATTTTTCTTTGACAAATAAGTCAATAATCGTTGACGTTTTCCCAGAATTATTCGTAGACCCCTTTGCGATAAAAAATCTCTTTTGTGCAATTGTAAATGTGAAGTAAGTCTCCGTATCTTATTGGTGAAATGGGATACTTGAAATTCAACAGACCCACTATTTTCTTCTTTTTCTTCTTGTGTAATAACTGAGATCAATGATTTTTTGACCATAAATTAAAGTTTCTATTTTTCTTTTCTTTGAATTTTACCGATCGGGAAAAATAATAATATTTCTTAGGCCAGTTATTTTTATCTAGTATACATCAAAATTGTATTTTATTCATATACTACTTTGTTTTTTATTTATGTGGTTTATGTTTTGTATATTTGATCCAAATATACAAAACATATATGTATTCAGGAACTAGAACAATTGATTTTTACTTAAAAGGATTCCGCTCTTCCTAGTGAAAATTAATACACTATGAAATTAGCATCATGTATTAGAATATTACACAGTGTATATGTTTCGGCTTTTATCTACCTAATAAATTAATCCACTATAAATCTTTTTCATTTTTCATTGGGATTGAATTCATTCTGAATTGTGAATACATATGTATTCTTGACATACTAAAACGACTGCCATTATTGGTATCAAACCAATAGCGATTCATACAAGCTACATCTTCTAATCGATAATTGGGCCAAAGAAACAATTTGAATTTAATGAGATTTTTTCTATCTGTATTAATATGTTTGTTCTCATTGAAAAATTTCCCACATTTTCTTATTTTGTTTTCGTTGCAAAATCTTGGACTTCTATCCACAACATTAAAATTTGGCAAATTGAAACAAATTCGAATTCGAAATTCTCTACGACGTCTGGGAGATAGAATATTTTCAGGAATAAGTAAATCATAATGATTTTTGTCTCCACTCAAAAATATGTTGCTGTGTCGTGCAATGGATTTTTCAACCTCCTTTTTATCAATATATCTTTTTTTTGTGTATTTTGGATTTGTTTGGTGTTTCTTATTATCAACCAATGAAATATCCATAGTTTGATATATAATAGATTTTCCGTTCCTTCGTATAGATAGACAAATTGGTTCAATAATAAATATTCCCTTTCTTATCAATTCTGCAAGAACTAGGTCCTTTTGAATCAGCATTTCATCTAGATTTATTTCACCTCTTTGAATCGAAGATATAGCAATATCCTTTGGATTTATCAGTCTAAGTAGGAGACAATATACCCTGATATTTTTCATTATTTTATTATTCAAGGGATCAGCCCATCTTAGTTGAAAAAGGAAATATTTTTTCAAAAAAAAATCCAGTTCCGTTTCATTCTTGCTCTTATATTGTTTTATATCCTTTTTTAGTTTGAATCTTGCGTAATCTTCTTCAACCTTGGAATTTCCTAATTCAAGATCTTTTTTTTTTTTATATGATTTCTTTGGATTTACGTTAATGTTTTTACTTGTTTCATTTATAGAAAAATGAAAAAGGAGTGATTTGATTGGGATGATCCAAGGTTGAATCTTATATACATCAAAAAGTAGCACAAATTCTGGGAAGAACCAAGTTTCTAGATTGGATATAGTATCATGATTTGATGCCGTATGATAGAACCTTTTTTGATTGCATGGGAATGAAAAAAAAAGATCTTTTTTTTTCATTTTTTTTAAATTATTAATTTCAGTCTTAGTATTTTTATGAATCTTGATGCCAATATGTGCATTGGCCCAGATCTCAATATTCTTTATAAAACAAAGATGAAGAATTCTACAATCAAAATATTTTCTATCCAAACTATTTCTATTTCTATCAATAAGATATCCTTTTTCTAGATAATCATTACTCGGTATACTTACTAATACATAAAATAATTCAGGTTTCAATGTATTGAAATGATATGGAATTTCTTGGTCCCCGTTTCTTTCTAATGTTGATTCAGAAGTGTATAAATTAGGGAGGCTTATGTAATTATAAGATAAAAGATCATATCTGTAATGTTTTTTCCATTTGTTTTTTTGACTCATAAATGAATTTACTGCATAGTCATTTTTTTTCATGGAATAAATGAATTGATATTTTTTATATAAATCCAATTGGTTTGATTCCTTGTTTTTAATCATACAATGTTTATTTATTCTATTTCGGTATTCTTTAGGTACTAATCGAGACCTTTTTTTTTGAGATAAATCGTATTGATAAGAAACTTTTAACCAATTTTTCCATTCGTTCATTACATATGTATGAATTTTTTTATGTCTTGATTTAGAATTAAATATTCTGTGGATCATAAAATAGTTTTTTAAATTATCCTTAAAAAAAGGATAGCTCCCTTGATATTGAAGTACAGGTCTCAATTGAGACTTATTAAGTAATTGATTTTGTGATATTTTGTAAAAAACATATGCTTGGGACAGGGAAGATAAGTTCCAATAAGTATTGGAATTTTGATTGCTATTCTTAGTATTATCAGTATTTGAAAACAATTCTTTTATAGTCAAAATAAAATTCATTGTATTTTGATTTGTTTCATCAATTCCTTCTTGTTCTTTATTTATTTCATTGTTGTAAATGGGTTTATTAAAGATCTTTTTTGTTGATTCAAAGAAAAGTTGTGTATTTATCTTAGAAATGGTAATGGTACATAGCAAAATATCTATGTAGATTTTTTCAATGAATGATTTAATAAAGTAGTGTGATTTACGCATTAATCGGATATTCTTCTTTTTTAATGTTTTCCAAAAATGTTTCTGTGATCCCGATCTTTTATTATCATAAATTATAACTATTTCTTTTTTTTTCTTGTCTTTTGCGGTTCGTTCAATTTGATTCTTGATTTTGATTGTTTTATCAGAAAGATCTTTAATTCTTCTTTCTATTAGTGAATAATTTAACCAATCCATTGTTCGATTTATAACGAACGATTCTCGAAGAATCTTATTATTTCTTTTGAAATCTTTTTTTTTTTCATTCGGTTCATATACTTTTTTTATCCTCAATTCAAATAAGAAATTTGGATTTACTTTCTCCAGTTTTTTCATTATTAGGTTGATAACTCGAACTCTTTTTATGACTCCTTTTGTTTTTTCTTTTATAACTTTTAAAAAGGATTTTATTTTTTTATTGAAAAATTTTAGAACTTGTAAAAATCTTTTTTTTGCTTTTTTTTTTATTTTTTGGAGTTCTTTATAAATAGGTTCAAAAAAAAAAGGTCGTTTCCGGGGAAAACCAAAGGGAAGTTCCGCTTCCATTCCCCAGACTGTTAAAAAACAAAAATTTGTTTTTTTCTCTTTTTTTTTCATTATATTTATATGAGGAGATCGTGCCTTAGATTTTCTCCAAGGTTTTAGACAGAAAGGATATAGAATCTTTATCTGAATACCATTTATTAACCAATCTTGGGGAAATTCTGTTTCTGATAATTGAACACCATTATAGGTACATTTAATATGCATTTCTCTATTCCATTCCTTAAAATCCTCGTCCCACTCGGGAATTTGGAATAATAACATACGGAAAATATTTTTGGCTATTATTAATGAAGGCAATATAATGTATTTTCTAAGAAAAGATTGGGTTACTAACATCAAACCTCTTATTACTTGAGTAAATATAAAGGTATCCCAAGCTTCTGATATTTCTATCTGTTCATTTTTATAGTTTTTTTCCTCTTTATCCTTTTCTTCTTTTGTATCTTCATTTTCAAAATAGGAAATTGTGAATTCTGATTCTTGTTTTCTGTCCATCCGATTCCTAAAAATTAGATTCTTTATATCGTTTATATCGAAAGAGGAAAAAAAAGAAGTTTTGTCTAGACGATCCAAAAAAAGCGGGGAATGTACATTTACTTGAAATAGGTCCCAAATAACTGTTTTACGTCTTTTAGCGCGCATGGATCCTTTGATTAGATTGCGACGAAAATCCGATTGTTGTGAGTAACGTATCAAAGTAACTTCTCCCTCTTCCATTTGATCATCATTTTTATCATTGTTACTAATACTAGAACTATTATAAATACTAGAAATAGAATTGGTATTCTGATCATTATCGTTATCATTATAAATTATCACACGTTTGAATCTTCTTGAATGAATCTGATAATATTCTTCATCTAATTCTTCTTCATTTTCTTCTTCCTCTTCTCCCAAATTCTCGGTTAATTTGTATGACCATCGAGAAACCTTTTTACTGATTTCTTCTAGTCTAATACCAATATATTTCTTTTTCATTTTTTTTTTGTCTTTTGTATATGTTGTAATTACATCAAATACAAATTGCAAATATTTTTCTTGACTTTCTGAATCAATTCCTTTTTCTACGGAATCATTAAGAAGTAGATAATGAATCTTATTTATAAAAAAAGATTCTACTAAATCTTCTGTATCTTTATAAGTATCCATGATTGCACGTGAATCTAATTTTTTTCTCGTTCCTCGATAGGGTCCGTTGAAAAAAGGATCATATTCCTTTGGAAAGCATTTTTTTTTTTTTTCATCATCACATAATATGGTTCTTTTTTCAAGCATATCCAGACTAGAGGATCTCTCATTTTTTTCTATAATTTGGATTCGTCTTCTCAATTCATTGTTCAAATTGCACTTTTTTTTTTCATTAGTATAAATCCAAGAATTATAAAGATCTTCGTCATATAGTTTCTCTATTATGTACAAAGAGATTCTTTGTTCTACCATTTCCGAAAAAGTCGATAAACTGGGCGGATATGTAAAGGAAATTATTTGTTTACCATCACTTGTACATGTAAAAAAAAAAAATTGTGACATTTCATTGCGTAAAGCATTTTCTAATTTATCATTTTTTATATATCGTAATGGATGATTCCATCGTTTATAATTGAAAAAAAAATTGACAAAAGTTGTTTCAATTTTTTTATTCATTCTTTTCTTTTTCTCTTCTTTCAGTCTTCCCAATTCCCAATTCTCTTGATGGGTCTCCAGATCAGAATCTTCGTAAACTGGGCTATCTTGATAGCGTGCCTCTTGAAAGTGAAATTCATCCTTTGTTTTTTCCTTTCCATTCACTCGGATCTCTTCCGTTTCATCTATTTTGTCCAGATCCTCCTTTTCTTCCGAACAAAGGGAAGGGTTTTCTTCGGTGGATCCCTCTTGTTCCTGTTGAATCTCCTTCATTTCGTAAGTTCTTTCTACATCGCTTTCTTCCTTTCTTTCTCCCCCTTCTTCCGTTTCTGAGGTTTCTTTCTCTTTCAATTTCTTAGTGAAAATAGGCGACGGCATTCTGCCTAAATAGTAAACACAGGTGATAAATAAGAGAATACTAAAGATTCGAGCCATAGAATTTCTCAATTCTGACACAAGATACTTATTAGATTGGATAGAATGATTTTGCCGTATCCAGAATAATACCAATCCAACCCATTTCATGAATAAAATGTGACCAATTAACCAACCAACAAAACTACTTGTTAAAAATAAAATCTTGTCGTTGCATCGAAACATATAAATGTTGACTAATCTGGCTAACGTGGAACTTGGTAAAATGAAATGGTTGAATAATTGAAAAATTAGATTATTCAGGAATACACATTGAATGCTGAGATTACGCATTGAATTTCTGGTAGGAGATCCATAATCAAAAAAGTTTTTATGATTGTTCCAGAATAAATGAAACAAAAGATACGGTAGAATTAGGACAGTTATTGTATGAGGTCTACCCAATGCTAGATGCAGAGGCGCATAATAGATCGATATGAACATCATGAGCTGTCCCGCAATAAAACCAGTTGTTGCTGATACCTCCTTCTCGGTTCCCTCTTCCATAACCCGAGCTCGGAGAAGGAAGAGATAAGAGGGCCCTATGGAGAATGTGGTCAGAAATCCATAATAGAGCCCGACCAAAACGACCGAATTTATTATCTTCATGCATAAGGATAATGGATTACCTAGTAGAAAAGATTTCAAAATCATAACAAACCTCCCCTTTTTCTTTTCTATTGCAATTTATCGATTATTATATGATGATTCCTTAACTTTCCATATC